GCTAACGTAGCTTAATGAAAGCATAACACTGAAGATGTTAAGATGAGCCCTAGAAAGCTCCGCGGGCACAAAGGCTTGGTCCTGACTTTATTATCAACTTTAGCTAAATTTACACATGCAAGTATCCGCATCCCCGTGAGAATGCCCTACAGTTCCCCGCCCGGGAACAAGGAGCTGGTATCAGGCACATAGTATTGAAGCCCATGACACCTTGCTTAGCCACACCCCCAAGGGAACTCAGCAGTGATAAACATTAAGCCATAAGTGAAAACTTGACTTAGTTAGAGCTAAGAGGGCCGGTAAAACTCGTGCCAGCCACCGCGGTTATACGAGAGGCTCAAGTTGATTAACCCCGGCGTAAAGAGTGGTTAAGATGAACTATAAACTAAAGCCGAATGCCCTCAAAGCCGTTATACGCACTCGAAGGAAAGAAGCTCAATCACGAAAGTAGCTTTACATCACCTGAACCCACGAAAGCTATGAAACAAACTGGGATTAGATACCCCACTATGCCTAGCCCTAAACATTGATAGCATCCTACATCTGCTATCCGCCTGGGAACTACGAGCTTTAGCTTGAAACCCAAAGGACTTGGCGGTGCTTTAGATCCACCTAGAGGAGCCTGTTCTAGAACCGATAACCCCCGTTTAACCTCACCCCTCCTTGTTATCCCCGCCTATATACCGCCGTCGTCAGCTTACCCTGTGAAGGCCTCATAGTAAGCAAAATTGGCAGAGCCCAAAACGTCAGGTCGAGGTGTAGCGTATGGAGGGGGAAGAAATGGGCTACATTCCCTACATTAGGGAATACGAACGACGTACTGAAATCTTACGTCCAAAGGAGGATTTAGCAGTAAATAGAAAATAGAGAGTTCTACTGAAATCGGCCCTGAAGCGCGCACACACCGCCCGTCACTCTCCCCAAGCCTAATAATTTTAATAACTAAAACCCTAAGATCGCAAAGGGGAGGCAAGTCGTAACATGGTAAGTGTACCGGAAGGTGCACTTGGTAAAACCAGGGTATAGCTAAGATAGTAAAGCATCTCCCTTACACTGAGAAGTCACCCGTGCAAGTCGGATTACCCTGACGCCCAATAGCTAGCCCCCGAACCAAAAACAACAAATTACCATAAATAACCCCAAACACACTAGTGTTATATTAAATAAATCATTCTTCCCCCTTAGTACGGGCGACAGAAAAGGGACTACGGCGCAATAGAAAAAGTACCGCAAGGGAACGCTGAAAGAGAAATGAAAGAACCCAGTAAAGCCTTAAAAAGCAGAGATTTTTACTTGTACCTTTTGCATCATGATTTAGCTAGAAATGCCCAGGCAAAGAGAACTTTAGTCTGGTTTCCCGAAACTAAGTGAGCTACTCCAAGACAGCCTATTAATAGGGCACACCCGTCTCTGTGGCAAAAGAGTGGGAGGAGCTTTGAGTAGAGGTGACAGACCTACCGAACTTAGTTATAGCTGGTTGCCTGAGAATTGGATAGGAGTTCAGCCTCCCGGCTTCTTTTCTCACCCTTGTCCTAACACCCTATAGACACCCAAAGAATACCGCGAGAGTTAGTCAAAGGGGGTACAGCCCCTTTGAAATAAGACACAACTTTTCCAGGAGGGTAAAGATCATAATAAACTAAAGTAAAATGTTCTGGTGGGCCTAAAAGCAGCCACCCCCCTAGAAAGCGTTAAAGCTCAGACATACCACTTACCTTCTTATTCTGATAACTTATCTTAACCCCCTAACCTTATCAGGCCGCCCCATGCTTTCATGGGGGTGACCATGCTAATATGAGTAATAAGAGAGCCTCGACTCTCTCCCCGCACACGTGTAAATCGGAACGGACAAGCCACCGAACCTTAACGGCCCCAAACAAAGAGGGTAATGAACAATAGACTAAACAACTAGAAAAACATTCAAACTTTAACCGTTAACCCCACACTGGAGTGCCCCCCGGGAAAGACTAAAAGAAAAAGAAGGAACTCGGCAAACACATAAAGCCTCGCCTGTTTACCAAAAACATCGCCTCTTGCTGAAATTAAAGAATAAGAGGTCCCGCCTGCCCTGTGACTATAAGTTTAACGGCCGCGGTATTTTGACCGTGCGAAGGTAGCGCAATCACTTGTCTTTTAAATGAAGACCTGTATGAATGGCATAACGAGGGCTTAGCTGTCTCCTTTTTCCGGTCAATGAAATTGATCTCCCCGTGCAGAAGCGGGGATGAGACCATAAGACGAGAAGACCCTATGGAGCTTTAGACACCAAGGTAAGCCATGTTAAATACCCCAAAATAAAGGGCTAAACCAAATGAAATTTACCCCCATGTCTTTGGTTGGGGCGACCGCGGGGAAATACAAAACCCCCACGTGGAATGAGAATACTCTTTCCTACAACTAAGAGCCCCCGCTCTAGTTAACAGAATTTCTGACCAGCAAGATCCGGCAACGCCGATCAACGGACCGAGTTACCCTAGGGATAACAGCGCAATCCCCTTTTAGAGCCCATATCGACAAGGGGGTTTACGACCTCGATGTTGGATCAGGACATCCTAATGGTGCAGCCGCTATTAAGGGTTCGTTTGTTCAACGATTAAAGTCCTACGTGATCTGAGTTCAGACCGGAGTAATCCAGGTCAGTTTCTATCTATGCTATGATCTTTTCTAGTACGAAAGGACCGAAAAGGAGAGGCCCATGCTTCAAGTATGCCTCACCCCCACCTAATGAAAACAACTAAAATAGGCAAAAGGGCATGTCCCCTTTTGCCTAAGACTACGGCAAGTTAAGGTGGCAGAGCCCGGTAACTGCAAAAGACCTAAGCCCTTTCGACAGAGGTTCAAATCCTCTCCTTAACTATGATTTCAACACTCATCACCCATATTATTAACCCCCTAGCCTTTATTGTCCCAGTTCTTTTAGCTGTTGCATTCTTAACACTCCTCGAGCGAAAGGTCCTGGGCTATATACAATTACGAAAAGGCCCTAACATTGTAGGCCCCTACGGCCTCCTTCAGCCCATTGCTGATGGTGTTAAATTATTTATTAAAGAGCCTGTCCGTCCTTCCACCTCCTCCCCGGTTCTATTTATCTTAACCCCCATATTAGCCCTCACACTAGCCCTAATATTATGGGCCCCTATGCCTATACCCTACCCAGTAGCTGACCTAAACCTGGGCATTTTGTTTATTTTAGCTCTATCTAGCCTTGCTGTCTATTCAATTTTAGGCTCAGGATGAGCATCTAATTCTAAATATGCCCTCATTGGGGCACTACGGGCCGTAGCCCAAACCATCTCATATGAAGTTAGCCTTGGACTCATCCTCCTCAATGCCATTATTTTTACCGGGGGTTTTACACTTCAAACCTTCAGCGTAGCTCAAGAAAGCGTTTGACTAATTTTACCAGCCTGACCTCTTGCCGCCATATGATATATTTCAACCCTGGCAGAGACAAACCGTGCCCCCTTCGATTTAACCGAAGGAGAATCCGAACTGGTCTCAGGCTTTAATGTTGAATACGCAGGAGGACCTTTTGCCCTATTTTTCCTGGCAGAGTACGCTAATATCCTGCTCATAAATACACTTTCCGCCACACTATTCCTAGGGGCCTCCCATATTCCTGCTATCCCAGAACTAACCGCTGTCAACCTAATAACCAAAGCCGCCCTCCTCTCAGTCGTATTTTTATGAGTGCGAGCCTCCTACCCTCGATTTCGATATGACCAACTGATACATCTTATTTGAAAAAATTTTCTTCCCCTCACACTAGCCCTGGTTGTATGACACTTGGCTCTCCCCATCGCATTTGCAGGCTTACCCCCCATGCTCTAGCCCGGAGCCGTGCCTGAAGTAAAGGACCACTTTGATAGAGTGAATTATGGGGGTTAAAGTCCCCCCAGCTCCTTAGAAAGAAGGGGTTCGAACCCTACCCGAAGAGATCAAAACTCTTAGTGCTTCCACTACACCACTTTCTAGTAAAGTCAGCTAATTAAGCTTTTGGGCCCATACCCCAAACATGTTGGTTAAACCCCTTCCTTTACTAATGAACCCGTACATCTCAGCCACCCTACTATTTGGCTTGGGCCTAGGAACTACAATTACATTTGCAAGCTCCCACTGACTTCTCGCCTGGATGGGACTTGAAATAAATACCCTTGCCATCATTCCCCTTATAGCTCAACTTCACCACCCGCGCGCAGTAGAAGCCACCACTAAGTATTTTCTCACCCAGGCCACCGCAGCTGCAATACTCCTTTTCGCTAGCACCACAAATGCCTGACTAACAGGACAGTGGGATATTCAACAAATAAATCACCCCTTCCCCGTTACTTTAATTACTCTCGCCCTCGCACTAAAAATTGGCCTCGCCCCAGTCCACTCTTGATTGCCCGAAGTTCTTCAAGGACTTGACCTCACCACAGGGCTCATCTTGTCCACCTGACAAAAACTTGCCCCCTTTGCCCTCCTCCTCCAAATTCACCCTACTAGCTCGACCCTTCTCGTCGTGCTAGGCTTAACATCCACCTTAGTTGGGGGCTGAGGCGGCTTAAACCAAACCCAACTTCGAAAAATTCTCGCTTATTCCTCAATTGCCCACCTCGGCTGAATAATTTTAATTTTACAATTTTCCCCCTCCCTGACCCTCCTAGCTCTTCTTACATATATAACTATAACATTCTCAACATTTCTAGTGTTTAAACTAAATAAAGCAACTAATATTAATGCCCTCGCTATTTCCTGAACTAAAGCCCCCGCACTTACATCCCTTACCCCCCTTATTCTATTGTCACTAGGAGGCCTCCCCCCATTAACAGGTTTCATACCAAAATGGCTGATCCTTCAAGAACTAACTAAACAAGACCTAGCTGCTACAGCCACACTAGCAGCAATAACCGCACTTCTTAGCCTCTATTTTTATCTACGACTTTCTTATGCTTTAACCTTAACAATATCCCCCAACAATCTTGCCGGAGTTGCCCCATGACGGCTCCCTTCCCTACAGTTAACTATGCCTTTGGCTATTTCGACCATGGCTACCCTGGCCTTACTTCCACTCACCCCCGCTATGACTGCAATACTAACCCCCTAAGGAACTTAGGATAATACATAGACCAAGGGCCTTCAAAGCCCTAAGTGGGAGTGAAAATCTCCCAGTTCCTGACTAAGACTTGCGGGATACTACCCCACATCTCCTGCATGCAAAACAGACACTTTAATTAAGCTAAAGCCTTCCTAGATGGGCAGGCCTCGATCCTACAAACTCTCAGTTAACAGCTAAGCGCCCAAACCAGCGAGCATCCATCTACCTTTCCCCCGCCTGAGCGGCGTAAGAGGCGGGGGAAAGCCCCGGCAGGCGTTAGCCTACTTCTTTAGGTTTGCAATCTAATATGTTAAACACCTCGGAGCTTGGTAAGAAGAGGACTCAAACCTCTGTACATGGGACTACAATCCACCGCTTAAACCTCAGCCATCCTACCTGTGGCAATCACACGTTGATTTTTCTCGACTAATCACAAAGACATCGGCACCCTATATTTAGTATTTGGTGCATGGGCCGGAATAGTGGGCACGGCCCTAAGCCTACTAATTCGAGCAGAACTTAGCCAACCGGGCGCCCTCCTGGGAGACGACCAAATTTATAATGTTATTGTAACAGCACATGCATTTGTAATAATTTTCTTTATAGTAATGCCAATTATGATTGGAGGCTTCGGCAACTGACTAGTTCCACTAATGATCGGCGCCCCCGACATAGCTTTCCCCCGAATAAACAACATGAGCTTCTGACTACTTCCTCCTTCTTTCCTGCTTCTTCTTGCCTCTTCCGGAGTAGAAGCTGGGGCGGGTACTGGATGAACCGTTTATCCCCCCTTGGCCGGCAACCTTGCCCATGCAGGAGCATCCGTTGACTTGACCATCTTCTCCCTCCATCTTGCCGGAGTCTCTTCCATTCTCGGGGCTATTAATTTTATTACCACAATTATCAACATAAAACCTCCCGCCATCTCCCAGTATCAGACGCCTTTATTTGTCTGATCCGTCCTAATTACCGCCGTTCTACTTCTTCTTTCACTACCAGTTCTTGCTGCGGGCATCACAATACTTCTGACAGACCGAAACCTAAATACCACATTTTTTGACCCGGCAGGTGGGGGGGACCCCATCCTCTATCAACACCTATTCTGATTCTTTGGCCACCCGGAGGTCTATATTCTTATTCTTCCAGGGTTCGGAATAATTTCACATATTGTTGCCTACTACTCCGGCAAAAAAGAGCCATTTGGGTACATGGGCATGGTCTGAGCCATGATAGCAATTGGCCTCCTCGGGTTTATCGTCTGAGCCCACCACATGTTTACTGTGGGAATGGATGTCGACACACGTGCTTACTTTACATCCGCCACAATAATTATTGCCATCCCGACCGGTGTAAAAGTCTTCAGTTGACTTGCAACGCTCCACGGGGCCTCAATTAAATGAGAAACTCCTCTCTTATGAGCCCTCGGCTTTATTTTTCTTTTTACAGTGGGGGGCCTAACGGGAATTGTCCTGGCAAACTCCTCACTGGATATTGTATTGCACGACACATATTATGTAGTTGCCCACTTCCATTATGTCCTTTCGATGGGGGCCGTATTCGCTATTGTGGCAGCCTTCGTTCACTGATTCCCGCTATTCTCGGGCTATACCCTTCACAGCACCTGAACAAAAATCCACTTCGGAATTATGTTCATCGGAGTAAACCTTACCTTCTTTCCCCAACATTTCCTAGGCCTGGCAGGCATACCTCGTCGATACTCAGATTACCCGGACGCCTACACTCTTTGAAATACAGTCTCCTCCATCGGCTCATTAATCTCACTCGTCGCAGTAATTATATTCCTATTTATTATTTGAGAGGCATTTGCTGCTAAACGTGAAGTTTTAGCAGTAGAATTAACTGCAACTAACGTGGAATGACTTCACGGCTGCCCTCCTCCCTACCACACATTTGAAGAGCCTGCATTTGTTCAAGTTCAGACAAATTAACGAGAAAGGGAGGAGTCGAACCCCCATGTGTTGGTTTCAAGCCGACCACATAACCGCTCTGTCACTTTCTTAATAAGACACTAGTAAAATAGTAAATTACACGGCCTTGTCAAGGCTGAGTCGTGGGTTGAACCCCCACGTGTCTTGCCCCTTAATGGCACATCCCTCACAGCTAGGCTTTCAAGATGCAGCTTCACCTGTTATAGAAGAACTTCTTCATTTCCACGACCACGCTTTAATAATTGTGTTTCTAATTAGCACACTAGTACTTTACATTATTGTGGCAATAGTAACCACTAAACTTACAAATAAATATATCTTAGACTCCCAGGAGATCGAAATCATTTGAACTATCCTCCCTGCAATTATTCTTATTCTAATTGCCCTCCCCTCCCTCCGTATTCTCTACCTAATGGATGAAATTAATGATCCCCACCTGACAATTAAAGCTATAGGCCACCAGTGATACTGAAGTTACGAATATACTGATTATGAAGACCTAGGGTTTGATTCCTACATAATTCCCACCCAGGACCTAACCCCGGGACAGTTCCGCCTTCTTGAAGCAGACCACCGAATAGTAATCCCCGTAGAATCCCCCATCCGAGTCCTAGTCTCTGCTGAAGACGTCCTTCATTCATGGGCAGTCCCCGCACTAGGTGTAAAAATAGATGCAGTCCCCGGACGCCTAAACCAAACAGCCTTTATTGCATCTCGACCTGGAGTATTTTATGGACAGTGCTCTGAAATTTGTGGGGCTAATCATAGCTTCATGCCTATCGTAGTTGAAGCCGTCCCTCTGGAGCACTTCGAAAATTGATCCTCCTTAATACTTGAAGACGCCTCGCTAAGAAGCTAAATAGGACATAGCGTTAGCCTTTTAAGCTAAAGACTGGTGATTCCCGACCACCCCTAGCGACATGCCCCAGCTCAATCCCGCGCCTTGATTTGCTATTCTAGTCTTCTCCTGACTAATTTTTCTTACCGTAATTCCCCCAAAAATTCTTGCACACACTTTCCCTAATGAGCCAACCCTTCAAAGCACCGAGACTCCTAAGACAGAGCCCTGAAATTGACCATGACACTAAGCTTCTTTGACCAATTTATGAGCCCCACATACCTGGGTATTCCCCTAATTGTCCTAGCGCTCAGCCTCCCCTGAGTACTTTTTCCTGCCCCCTCAACCCGATGGTTAAACAACCGACTACTAGCCCTCCAGGGGTGATCTATAAGTCGGTTTACTCAACAGCTACTTATACCGCTAAGCCCCGGGGGCCACAAGTGGGCCGTTTTATTTACATCCCTAATACTGTTCCTTATCACACTTAATATGCTTGGCCTTCTTCCCTACACTTTCACCCCAACCACCCAACTATCTCTAAACATAGGCTTTGCAGTTCCTCTCTGACTGGCAACCGTAATTATTGGAATGCGAAATCAACCAACCATTGCCCTCGGCCACCTCCTTCCAGAAGGCACCCCTACCCCCCTCATCCCTATCCTTATTATTATCGAAACAATTAGCCTCTTTATTCGCCCATTAGCTTTGGGTGTTCGACTTACCGCCAACCTTACAGCCGGCCACCTCCTAATTCAACTAATTGCAACAGCTGCCTTTGTTCTCCTGCCACTTATACCAACAGTAGCAATTCTTACAGCCACCCTCCTATTTTTATTAACTCTTCTAGAAGTTGCTGTAGCAATAATTCAAGCCTACGTCTTTGTCCTCCTCCTAAGCCTTTATCTACAAGAAAACGTCTAATGGCCCACCAAGCACACGCATACCACATAGTTGATCCTAGCCCTTGACCCCTGACAGGCGCAGTTGCTGCCCTTTTAATGACATCCGGCCTTGCTATTTGATTCCACTTTCACTCCACAACACTACTAGCCCTAGGCCTAATTCTACTCCTTCTTACAATATATCAATGATGACGAGACATCATTCGAGAAGGCACTTTCCAGGGCCACCACACGCCCCCTGTACAAAAAGGCCTACGATATGGTATGATCCTCTTCATTACTTCAGAAGTTTTCTTCTTTCTAGGCTTTTTCTGAGCCTTCTATCATGCGAGTCTTGCCCCCACACCTGAACTAGGGGGCTGCTGACCCCCCACAGGCATTACTGTTTTAGACCCCTTTGAAGTTCCCTTACTTAATACAGCTGTTCTCCTTGCCTCCGGTGTAACCGTAACCTGGGCCCACCACAGCATTATGGAGGGAGAACGAAAACAAGCAATTCAATCCCTGACACTAACAATTCTTCTCGGCTTCTACTTCACCCTCCTTCAAGCCATAGAGTACTATGAAGCCCCTTTCACAATTGCAGACGGGGTCTATGGCTCCACATTTTTTGTGGCAACCGGCTTTCATGGCCTACACGTCATTATTGGCTCGACATTTCTGGCCATTTGTTTACTCCGCCAAATTCAATATCATTTTACATCAGATCACCACTTTGGATTTGAAGCAGCGGCATGGTATTGACATTTTGTAGACGTTGTCTGACTTTTCCTATACATTTCCATCTACTGATGAGGATCTTAATCTTTCTAGTATCAAAGTAAGTATAAGTGACTTCCAATCACCCGGTCTTGGTTCAAGCCCAAGGAAAGATAATGAACCTTGTCACAACCATTATTGTCATCACCGCAGCTCTATGTATTATTCTTGCCATTGTTTCCTTCTGACTTCCTCAAATGAGCCCCGACCACGAAAAGCTCTCCCCCTATGAATGTGGCTTTGACCCCCTAGGGAGTGCCCGACTACCCTTTTCCCTCCGATTTTTCCTCGTCGCCATCCTTTTTCTCCTCTTCGACCTAGAAATTGCTCTTCTCCTCCCACTTCCCTGAGGTGACCAACTAGTATCCCCCCTAACCACATTTATGTGGGCCTCAGCCGTCCTTGTCCTCCTCACATTGGGACTCATCTATGAGTGAATGCAGGGTGGCCTCGAATGAGCCGAATAGGCAGTTAGTTTAAGTAAAATATTTGATTTCGGCTCAAAAGCTTATGGTTAGAGTCCACAACTACCTAATGACCCCTGTTCACTTCGTTTTTTCATCCGCCTTTCTTCTAGGGCTCACAGGCCTAGCCTTTCACCGCACACATCTTCTATCTGCCCTACTATGTTTAGAAGGAATAATGCTGTCCCTATTTATTGCACTCTCACTATGAACACTACAACTAGACTCAACCAACTTCTCAGCTGCCCCTATGCTCCTATTGGCATTCTCAGCCTGTGAAGCAAGCGCTGGCCTAGCTCTTCTAGTAGCCACTGCTCGGACCCACGGATCTGACCGCCTACAAAACCTTAACCTCCTACAATGCTAAAAATTTTAATCCCCACACTAATGCTTGTCCCAACTATCTGATTTGCCCCAGCCAAATGGCTGTGATCAACAACACTCCTGCACAGCTTAATTATTGCCATCATAAGCCTCTCCTGACTCAAGAATTTGCTAGAAACCGGCTGGTCGTCGCTTAGTCTATATATAGCAACAGACCCCCTCTCTACCCCCCTGCTAGTGCTCACCTGCTGACTTCTCCCCTTGATAATCCTCGCAAGCCAGAATCATACGGCCTCTGAGCCCATTAACCGCCAGCGTATATTTATTACGCTCCTCACGTCTCTCCAGGTCTTCCTAATCTTAGCCTTTAGCGCCACCGAGATTATTATGTTTTACGTCATGTTTGAAGCCACCCTTATCCCCACCCTTTTCCTTATTACTCGATGAGGGAATCAGACAGAACGCCTCAATGCAGGCACCTACTTCTTATTTTATACTTTAGCTGGCTCACTCCCGCTACTCGTCGCCTTACTACTGCTTCAAAACAGTACAGGAACTCTCTCCCTCTTGACACTTCAATACTCCAGCCAATTTACACTCACAACTTACGCCGATAAATTATGATGGGCTGGCTGCTTGTTAGCTTTTCTGGTCAAAATACCACTATATGGTGTGCACCTTTGACTACCCAAGGCCCACGTCGAAGCCCCTATTGCCGGCTCTATAATTCTGGCAGCCGTCCTCCTGAAACTAGGGGGGTACGGCATAATACGTATAATAACTATACTCGAGCCCCTCACTAAAGAACTTAGCTACCCGTTCATCATCTTTGCCCTGTGAGGAGTAATTATAACAGGCTCCATTTGCCTACGCCAAACGGACCTAAAATCCCTAATCGCCTACTCTTCCGTCGGCCATATAGGCCTGGTTGTAGGAGGCATTCTTATTCAAACCCCCTGAGGTTTCACCGGGGCTCTAATCCTTATGATTGCACATGGACTAACCTCCTCCGCCCTGTTCTGCCTAGCAAATACAAATTATGAACGTACACATAGCCGAACTATAGTCCTAGCTCGCGGCCTACAAGTTGCCCTCCCTTTAATGGCATCATGGTGGTTTATTGCCAGCCTTGCCAACCTGGCCCTTCCTCCCCTACCCAACCTTATAGGAGAACTAATAATTATTACTTCCTTATTTAACTGGTCTTGATGAACTTTAATTCTTACAGGTGCCGGGACCCTTATTACCGCAGGGTATTCCCTCTACATGTTCCTTATGACCCAACGAGGCCCCCTCCCCGCCCATATTATTGCCCTAGACCCCTCCCACTCTCGAGAACACCTCCTCATGGCGCTTCACCTTCTTCCACTTCTTCTCCTAGTCCTTAAGCCCGAACTAATTTGAGGCTGAGCCGCCTGTAGATGTAGTTTAACAAAAATATTAGATTGTGATTCTAAAGACAGAGGTTAAAATCCCCTTATCCACCGAGAGAGGCTTGCTAGCAACGGAAACTGCTAATTTCCGCCACCTTGGTTGAACCCCGGGGCTCACTCGAGCCGCTCCTAAAGGATAACAGCTCATCCGTTGGTCTTAGGAACCAAAAACTCTTGGTGCAAATCCAAGTAGCAGCTATGCACCCCACTTCCCTCATAATAACATCAAGCTTAATTATTATTTTTTTCCTACTAACATTCCCACTGTTAACAACCCTTACACCCCGCCCCCAAAACCCCTGCTGAGCCCTGTCGCACGTAAAAACAGCAGTCAAACTGGCCTTTTTTATAAGCCTTCTCCCCTTAAGCCTTTTCCTCAACGAAGGGGCAGAGACTATTATTACCAACTGAAGCTGAATGAATACCCTTACATTTGATGTTAACATTAGCCTAAAATTTGACCACTATTCCATCATTTTTACCCCCGTGGCCCTATATGTGACCTGATCTATCCTCGAATTCGCATCATGGTATATACATGCCGACCCCTACATAAATCGGTTCTTTAAATACCTCCTCATTTTCCTTATTGCTATAATTACCCTAGTAACAGCCAACAACATATTCCAATTTTTCATTGGCTGAGAGGGGGTGGGTATTATATCTTTTCTTCTCATTGGTTGATGATACGGGCGAGCAGATGCAAACACTGCAGCTCTCCAGGCGGTTCTTTATAACCGAGTCGGAGATATCGGTTTAATTTTTACTATGGCCTGAATAGCAACAAACTTTAACTCCTGGGAGATACAACAAATATTCGCTGTCGCCAAAGACTTTGACCTTACCTTTCCCCTGCTGGGGCTCATTGTTGCCGCTACTGGCAAATCGGCCCAATTTGGACTTCATCCCTGGCTTCCCTCTGCCATAGAGGGTCCTACACCGGTCTCTGCCCTACTACACTCTAGCACTATAGTGGTCGCAGGCATTTTTCTGCTAATTCGGCTGAGCCCCTTAATAGAAAATAGCCCAATTGCCTTAACTTCGTGCTTATGCTTAGGCGCCCTTACCACATTATTCACTGCTACTTGTGCTCTTACCCAAAATGACATCAAAAAAATTGTTGCATTTTCCACATCTAGCCAGCTAGGCCTAATAATGGTAACAATTGGCTTAAATCAACCTCAACTCGCCTTCCTCCATATCTGCACCCACGCATTCTTCAAAGCAATATTATTCCTATGCTCTGGCTCTATTATCCACAGCTTGAATGACGAACAAGACATTCGAAAAATAGGAGGCATGCATCATTTAACCCCCTTTACCTCTTCTTGCTTGACTATTGGCAGTCTAGCCCTAACGGGCACCCCTTTCCTAGCAGGTTTCTTTTCTAAAGACGCAATTATCGAAGCCCTAAACACATCCTACCTTAACGCCTGAGCCCTGGCCCTAACCCTCCTGGCTACTTCTTTTACAGCTATCTATAGCCTCCGAGTCGTATTTTTTGTATCCATGGGACACCCCCGATTTTATCCGTTTTCCCCTATCAACGAGAACAACCCCGCAGTTATTAACCCAATCAAACGACTAGCCTGAGGAAGCATCATTGCCGGCCTCCTAATTACCTCTAACATCGTCCCCATAAAAACACCCATTATGTCCATACCCCCTCTGCTCAAACTAGCCGCCTTAGTTGTGACTATCCTCGGCCTATTGATTGCCCTGGAGCTAGCATCCCTAACAAGTAAACAACATCATCCCACCCCCCGGTTAACACCCCACCACTTCTCCAATATATTAGGCTTTTTCCCAATAATCACTCACCGCTTCATTCCTAAACTTAACCTAGTACTAGGCCAGTCAATTGCTAGCCAAATAGTTGACCAAACTTGATTAGAAAAAACAGGGCCCAAAGCGATAGCCTCCCTCAACACCCCCTTAATTACCACAACAAGTAATACCCAACAGGGCATAATTAAGACATACCTGGCCCTATTTCTGCTAACTCTCGCCCTCTCAACCCTAATATTTGCCACCTAAACCGCCCGCAATGCCCCCCGGCTTAAACCTCGCGTTAGTTCTAACACCACAAGAAGGGTAAGCAGCAAGACTCAAGCACTAATAATTAACATCCCCCCTCCTAACGAGTATATTAAAGCAACTCCTCCCACATCCCCGCGATGCACTAAAAACTCCCCCAACTCCTCTGCAGTTATTCAAGAAGCCTCATATCAACCACCCCAGTAGAAACCAGACATTACCCCCACCCCTAATATATACAGCGCTATATATATGACAACAGGTCGACTCCCCCAGCTTTCAGGATAAGGCTCGGCAGCTAGAGCTGCTGAATATGCAAACACGACCAACATGCCCCCCAGATAAATTAAAAAAAGCACCAAGGACAAAAAAGGGCCCCCATGGCCTACTAATACACCACACCCCATTCCCGCCACAACTACCAATCCTAAAGCAGCAAAATAGGGGGAAGGGTTAGAAGCAACTGCAACCAAACCTATTACGAGACCGATCAAAAATAAAAATATAACATAAGTCATAATTCCTGCCAGGACTCTAACCAGGACTAATGGCTTGAAAAACCACCGTTGTTATTCAACTACAAGAACCCTAATGGCAAGCCTCCGAAAAACTCACCCCCTTCTAAAAATCGCAAATGATGCTCTAGTCGACCTCCCTACTCCCTCAAACATCTCAGTCTGATGAAACTTTGGTTCCCTCCTGGGCCTCTGCTTGGCCACCCAAATTCTCACAGGCCTATTCCTTGCTATGCACTATACTTCTGACATTGCAACTGCCTTCTCCTCCGTAGCACACATTTGCCGAGATGTAAACTATGGCTGACTTATCCGCAACATTCATGCCAACGGCGCATCCTTCTTCTTCATCTGCATCTACCTACACATCGGCCGAGGCCTTTACTACGGCTCCTACCTCTATAAAGAGACATGAAATGTGGGGGTTGTTCTTCTTCTTCTGGTTATAATAACTGCTTTTGTAGGCTACGTCCTCCCCTGAGGCCAAATATCTTTCTGAGGGGCAACAGTTATCACAAACCTTCTCTCAGCTGTCCCTTATATTGGTGACACCCTGGTACAATGAATTTGAGGGGGCTTCTCAGTTGATAATGCCACCCTTACACGATTTTTTGCCTTCCATTTCCTCTTCCCATTCGTCATCGCTGCCGCAACAGTCATTCATCTACTGTTTCTCCATGAAACCGGCTCTAATAATCCCCTGGGCCTAAATTCAGACGCGGACAAAATCTCTTTCCATCCATATTTTTCCTACAAGGACCTACTCGGTTTTGCCGTTCTCCTCATTGCCCTTACTTCCCTAGCATTATTTTTCCCCAACCTCTTAGGAGACCCGGACAACTTCACCCCCGCTAATCCCCTAGTTACACCTCCCCATATTAAACCAGAGTGATATTTCCTATTTGCATATGCCATCCTTCGATCAATCCCTAACAAACTCGGCGGTGTCCTAGCCCTCCTGGCCTCCATCCTTGTTCTTATAGTCGTCCCCCTTCTTCACACGTCCAAACAACGAGGCCTGACCTTCCGCCCACTCACACAATTCCTATTCTGAACCCTCGTCGCGGACGTCGCCGTTCTCACTTGAATCGGGGGGATACCCGTGGAGCACCCCTTCGTCGTAATCGGCCAAGTCGCCTCCCTCCTGTACTTCTCCCTCTTTCTCTTCTTTGCACCCCTAGCAGGCTGATTGGAAAATAAAGCCCTTGAATGATTCTGCATTAGTAGCTCAGTGCCAGAGCGCCGGTCTTGTAAACCGGATGCCGGGGGTTAAAATCCCCCCTACTGCTCCTGCTTTCAAAGAAGAGGGACTTTAACCCCCACCCCTAACTCCCAAAGCTAGGATTCTAAGCTAAACTATTCTTTGTAGCGTCTTTTACATGTATGTATTTACACCATTAATTTATATTAACCATATCAATAATGGTTTAGTACATATATGTTTAATCAACATAGTAGGATTACCCCATTCATACAACACCATATGTATGAAGAAATACATAAAGCATAAACTTACATAGAGTATAAGTATTGATTTAATGACGGGCGAAACTTAAGACCTAATACAATATTCATTAGTTTAGATATACGTGGACACACCATCCCGCCAACTCTCAAAATCTTAATGTAGTAAGAGCCTACCATCAGTTGATTTCTTAATGCATACGGTTATTGAAGGTGAGGGACAACTATTGTGGGGGTTTCACACAGTGAATTATTCCTGGCATTTGGTTCCTACTTCAGGGCCATTTATTGATATTATTCCTCACACTTTCATCGACGCTTGCATAAGTTAATGGTGGGACACATACGACTCGTTACCCAGCAAGCCGGGCGTTCACTCCATCGTGCAAGGGGTTTTCTTTTTTTGGTTTCCTTTCACTTGGCATTTCAGAGTGCACACGGTATCAGCTGACAAGGGTGAGCATTTTCCTTGCGCGCAAGGAAATAGTATTCATGGTGAAAAGATTTTCTATAAAGAACCACATATAAGGATATCAAGAGCATAAAGTATAGTTTTTACTCGTAAAATTCCTAAGATACCCCCTGGGGGTTTTTGCGCGTAAACCCCCCTACCCCCCAATACTCCTGAGATGTCTAACACTCCTGGAAACCCCCCGGAAACAGGAAAACCTCTAGTAGTATGTTTTTGGTCCAAAATGCACTTATTTACATTATTAAAATAATGCGTAT